AGCATTAAAGGGCTGAAACGATCATAAACTAAACGTCTACCAAAAAAATATTTTCAAGCAAAAGAGAAACTGAACAAGATGGTCGTGCTTTTTTTCAGTGGCGTTAAAAATAGAGTTTTTTTTATTAGTTTTAGTTCTTTTTGTATGTTGTTCAATAACAATTTAAGCATTTATCAAATATTCATTGAGGAACATCAGCCAAGGTGTAGCGCAGTCTGGTAGCGCATCTGTTTTGGGTACAGAGGGTCATAGGTTCAAATCCTGTCACCTTGAGTCAGAATCAAAGTCAACTAAAAACATGAAAATCAATCGACCGTTATCACCTCATCTTACCATTTATAAGCCACAGCTTACTTCTACTCTTTCTATTTTTCATAGAATTTCTGGGGCTTTCTTAGGGGCGGCCGTTAGATTACTTGTGATTACAACAAAGGCGCTACTGCTCGAGGGGCTCAGGGCTTACCCAATAGCAAGAAAAAGGAAGCATGCCACAGAAGCAGCGATAAAGGAGATATTCGTCGGCTAGGTTATCGGCCTACTCAAGAATCCTCCGCGAGTCCGCTGGCGCTTGCCAAATGAAATCTATATATAAATATATATATAGATTTCATTTAGCATGAGATGATAAAACAGAATCGCAGTTCTTTTCGGGTCAGCCTACTCTACGGCGAACTAGTGCAAAAAAAATGCACGCAAGGAATCGCACGAACGAACACTGTTATGCTTTCAGTCTGCTGGCGGCTAAGAACGGTAAGCACGAAAGAAAAATAGATATATTTTTACGCATGGAAGCAGATTACCCAAAGTAATGGGGACAGAGAACTAAACGACATCTCAAGCGCTATAGCTCACAGGTGATATCGGCGAGATCCAACCATACACTATGATTTGAGTTGGAAGTCAGCGGCCCCATAGTACCTTCCTGATCCTAAAAGAATCGTGTAAACAGGAAACTTGTGGATTGAATAAAAGGCGAAGGGGTCTATGCACCTGCCTAGTCTGGCAGGTTTTACTCTTCAAAACTCAAAAAAGAAAACGGCAAATATATCTATTTTTTGTTGCGCCCTATTAACATCAAGATGTTAATACATTATATATGATGATACATCCAATGCCATTAATAATCCAATCAGTAGCCGGGAAGGGCAGGCACCCAACGAGCCGCAGTAAATGGAGCCCGTCTCCTATGAGTTCAATTTAAATCAGGAGAGTTAGTGAGCCGTATGATGGGAGACTATCACGTACGGTTCGGAGAGCACTTAGAAGGCAGGAGTTAATCATAACTTCCTACCGAAGTTTGACTCTATCCATTATGCTTTTTTTTAGTATTCTTTTCTTAAAAATAGGCGATCTTAACCTTACTTTTTATTATCTTTACCGGTACGCTTTTTTCTTCACTTTTTATTTCTATTGGTTGATCTTAAGCGTAGTCAATTTCAGTTTATTGGCTTTGTGCTATCATATGAGTAATGGAATTCGTCATTTATTGTGGGATTTAGGTTTTTTTCTAGAATTATCCAAAGTATATACTTCCGGAATTATTATGTTATTCTGTGCAGCTTTTGTAGCTGTATCAAATATTATCCGATTCTATTTCTCATAAACGCGAAATACGATAACCCCGAAAAAAAAGGTCTATATATATATAGACCTTTTTTCCCTGATAGCTCAGCGATGCCTCGGAATCAGATCGACTTTATCTTGCGAAGGCTTAACTAAGACAAGCCTACAATCTGTACTATTTCGGCCGATAGGATACTTTTTAGATAGGCAGAGCCGTATGATGGACAATTGTCACATACGCTTCTACAAGAAGGGGCCGGACCAAAAAGGCCAGTTTCCTTTTACTCTCAAAGAAAAGGTAAAAAGCAATGAAAGCTCATAGAGAAACCTTGGGGCATTGGCTTCTTCAAAGAATGACTGCCGCTTCTCTAATTCCAACCATTCTTATATCAAATGTTTCTACTCCCACATGTTTGATTCTGTTAAATATTTTGTTATTCTGGCATATTCATGTGGGAATTGAAGAAATTCTGACAGATTATGTTCACCATGAAATAACACGAAATTGGATCTTGATTCTTTTCAGAGTATTTTGTTTAATAATTATCAAATATGTTTTTTTGTTTTTTGTTTTTTAAAAAAACTTTCTAATCATTTAGAGATTCAGATAGTGCTAGAAAGCAAAGATAAGCGCGGAGAGCGCAGTAAAAAAAATCTATATAGATTTTTTTTCTGGTGCTAGTAGAGGCCGTGTCATGGATGAAGTTAGTAAGTAATTAAATGGTTACTCATGATGGTTTTTTCCATTGTCCTCTATGTGCTTGTTCTGGTTTCTATTGCCCTTGCCATGAAAAAAAGGGCAAAGCAGTACTTATTGGCTAAGGAACCGGCATGTGCTTGGCTTAAAACCGAGTTGGCTTTCGAAAAAAAGACTCTTATTATGGATCTAGTAAAATATTTAACATTTTCTATGATTCTTTTTCTCTTAGGTATTTGGGGAATTTTCTTGAATAGAAAAAATATCCTTATTATGTTAATGTCAATTGAGTTAATGTTACTTGCGGTCGATTTAAACTTTTTGGTATTTTCGGTTTATTTAGATGATATGATGGGTCAATTATTTGCTTTATTTGTTTTAACGGTGGCAGCTGCGGAATCCGCTATTGGGCTGGCCATTCTGGTTATAACTTTTCGAATTCGTGGGACTATTGCAGTGGAATTTAGGGCGACCGTTCGCGTCGCCTACAGTCATTGTTTAGCCATATGGAAATTATTCGCAGTTTTGCGCTAGCAGCCATATAGCAAACCACGCGAGACCCTATTCCGCGTGCCAGGCATAGAGCTTACCCAACCACCGTGTAAACGGGTGGGAACCACAGCATGCTCTAAAAACGTAGTTGGAAGAAAAAACAAGGAAGACCCCATGATGTTAGAGTATGTCGGTTCACAAAGCAAACGAATGATTTTAGCTCAAACAACCCAAGACCACTACGCTAGCCTGCTCTTGTATGAGATGAGCCCCTGCTCTGGCAAATCAAAGTCTCTTTCGGTCAAACTGGACCTGCAGTTAATCACGAGGAACTCCTTGTGGTAATGCACACGAGTGCGCGCTGTCAAGCTCTCAGTCTGCCATCAATAAATTATGGTAAGACCAGAATGGAAAAAGAAACCCTGCGGGCGCAATATTACAGAGCCTGCACGAGGGAGCAGATTACCCAAAGTAATGGGGACAGAAGACTGAACGACATCTCAACGCAAAATGGCCTTGAATTAAAATTAGCAAAAAACTGTAGGCAACACCGGTGAAATCCGCTTTCGTCCAGCTGACCGAAGTGGAAGTCAGAGGGCCCATAGTACCCCCCTGAGCCGTACGTAGTAAAAAGATTTTTTTCGCTAAAACTGCTAACAAAAGGGAAGGGGCCTAACCGTCTGCTGTACCTTAGCAGACCATATTCAACCACGTCTTCTAGCTAAGCCCCTATGGGTTTCAAATGGGATTTGTCTAAAAATAAAGAGAAAAGCAATTTAGGGCGCTGTCGCTCTTTTATCGGACAAAAGGAGACCATTGATGGAACCAAAACTGGGAGCCCTATAGAACGAAGCACAGTAATCGAAAAAAATTCAGTACAAAACGAATTTACATGCTGCCATTTGCTCTGCGGACAAGGCAGAATAAGAAGCCGAAAATGGAAAACGCCTTTTTGAAGACCTACTTTCATAAGCAAAAAAAGAAAATAGATATATATCTATTTTTTTTTGCGGTATCACGGACACCCAGATGGAAGCATGGAAACAATCTATGAGTGGAAGAGGTACTCCACGCAAAATAGAAAACCGAAAAAGGGATATACTAAAAACCATACTGTCTTCAATGCCAGCTTAGTGGCGTCCTTGTCAAAAGTCCTACCTTGACTATTTAAAATTCGTTTCATACGTTCTAAACTACAGAGTAAATTCTGCTATCGAGAATTCTATGGCATCACTTGCTTGATGACTAAAACGCTGCGTAACTGCTCTTCGTGCTTCCTTCATTATATTGGAAATCTGAAGAGAATGCACCATGTTCAGAGTATTAAGGACGAGCTCGGAAGAGATAATGAAAATGCATTTTTTTTTATGTTATTATTTCTCGCTAGAATTCCTCATGATCGTCATAATGAAAAAGCAAGTTGCTTTATGGTACTTAAGCCACTTAGAGATCGGTCACTAAAAAAACAAGCCAAAATCTAACGACAAAGACAAATCCGAATAGAGGTTGAATTAGAGAGCCGTATGATGGGCGACTATCTCGTACGGTTCGGAGAGGGCTCGAATACCAAAGCATTCAATATGTTTCTGAGAAAGTTCCACTCTATTTAATTGCATGAAGGGATAAGCACAAAAACAAGTGCTTCGTCTCTATTCTTCAAATACGGAGTATATGGGAGAGGCAGGATTCGAACCTACGTAGAAAACCTTCAACAGATTTACAGTCTGTCGCTTTTAACCACTCGGCCACTCTCCCCCAAAATAAAAAAAAAATTATTTATTTCTATTAGAAATCGGTCAATCCGCGCGTGTATGTATGTATGTATGATATGGAACCTTTAATGGGTTTGAACTAATCGATAGATGCATGTACCGTTGGTATATATTATTGATTCATTCATTATGCACTTTCTTTAAGCATCCTACAGGATTTGAACCTGTGACCTTCAACTTAGAAGGTTGTTGCTCTATCCAACTGAGCTAAGAATGCAGTACAATACTAACCTTCATTCATTCGTGAACTACAAAGAAAAAAGCTGTCTTCGTATGACGAATAAAGGGCGCGCAGCGTGACAATAGCACCAGAAATAAAAAAGTCATACATAAAGCAAAAAAAATATGATTTCGCCATAGATTCCCGTGGCTATATGCGCTCTATGCCATGCCTTTTACTCAATGAAATAGAAAAAAAATGCTCGGCTGTAATACGGCTTTAGTACATAGTAATTGCATTATGATGAATGAGTACCCTTAAATGTAGTAAAATTCTAGAGGCGAACCCTTAACTACTAATGAGATGAAAATAAAATCTTGGTAGGGCCTTACGATTGATTGCGCACTTTGCCGGGCGCAGTAAAAGCCAACCCAACGTTTTTTTCGTCCTTATTAGGTTTAACACACAATGAAATATCACGAATTTTTTATTTAAAACTATTCTGAAAGAAGCTAGAATTCGTTTTTTTTGGATATTTATTTGCTTCAGTTTAACATGGTTTACGTGTTATTGGTTTTCAGAAGATTTGTTTTTTTTGTCAGCGAAATCCTTTCTTATTCTCTCCTATTCGGGTTTTATTTGTACACAATTAACGGAGGCCTTAAGCACGTATGTTACTATTTCTTTAATATCATGCTTTTATTTTTTCTTTTCTTTTCTAAGTTATCAAATCTGGTGTTTTTTGATTCCTAGTTGTTATAAAGAACAAAGAAAAAAATACAACAAATTCTTTTACTTAAGTGGTTTTTGCTTCTTCTTGTTTTTTTTTGCCACTTTTGTTGGAATAGTTCCCAATGTTTGGCACTTTTTATATGAATTAAATAAAACATCAACTAATCTGCTTATAATAAAGTTACAACCTAAGATTTTTGACTATATTTTATTAACTGTTCGTATTTTGTTTATTTCATCAATATGCTCTCAAGTACAGGTACTTGTGATTTTTTTGCTAGAATCAAAAGGAATTTTTGTGAAAAGCTGCTGTAAAAATCGTCGTTTTTTTATGGTTCTTTCGATTTTTACAGCAGCTTTTTTAACACCTCCAGATATCTGGTGTCAAATTGTCGCTTGTTTACTTATTTATTGTATAATAGAGTTGACCATTTTTTACGCATTGATTATACAAGTTTATAAGAAGCAACGAGTCCTTTAACCGAAATTGAGCCATGGCCAGGGGCCAGGCCGCGGAGCGCAACAAAAAACAAAAATCTAAATAGATTTTTTTTGATCTTTGGCCTAATTTTGCCTGCTGCTATGCATGAAGCTTTAACCATTTATCCATTCCTTCTTGGCTACCTTTCTTTTTCCTTGCCGATGCGGAAAGAGGACGCGCAGAAGCCTAATAGCTTTTGTTCGCGCTGCCCTCCCCCACCCCACCCTAGATGCTTTATGGTCGATTTGGATCCGGCCAAGCAGAGCAAAGCGACCGTGACGACGCCATCGAGCAACAAATAAGCGCTTCGCCGAAATGGAGCTGCGACGCCCACTATGCCATAGTCTTCGCCAATTCGATATGATATGAGACTAGGCTCGCTTATAACTGTTACAAAACTAGCCAGGGCGCAGCAAACAAAAGTATTTTTCACTCCACACTACAAAGCGGACTTAATTCCCCGCTTATTTTTCCGTCTTTAGCCTCGAAGACACAGAAAGATAATACGAGGCCAAGAAAAAAGCTCATAGAGCATAAAACGAATGCTCCGTCTGCCCGGGCATACGAGCTTTACTTTCTTTTTTTGCGCAATTGTAGTATTGTCTTTATGTCTATAGCAAAGAGCCAAAAATGGTTCAAAAAAATCAAAAGATTCCCGGAATATTTTCACCATCTACGAGAGATTAACTCTGTTATCGCTCTGCCAATAAATAATTTACATACGTTCCTGCTTTAATCAAGAAGGTCTAGATCTATGCTATAAGGGAATTGTATTTGTTGAGGTTCATATAATACCACGGCTTTTAATGTTTTATAATTAACCTCCAAATGAGTAGGTTTTATTCTCCATATTCGATTACTCTGAAAATTTTGTCTTATTTTTGATCTAATGAAATATAGAAAATTATCTTGGATAGATATAAGATCACCCTTGGATAATTGAAAACCAGGAATATTGACCATTTTATAATTGACACAAATTTTTTTATGACTTATTAGCTGCCTTGCTTGACAAATGGTTAAACAGAAATTAAGACGAACCAGAATAACGTCTAATCTTCGTTCTATATCGAATAACAAACTGTTTTTTTTATCTAGATAAGTCTGCGTTTTAGACCTTCGCATCTTTTTAATGGGTAATTTTCCATAAAAAAGGGACAACTTTTGTATAGTTTGTAATTCTTTGGAAAAGTCAGATTGTTTTTTATTTGTTTTTTTTCGAAGCTTCAAAATAATGGCTTTTTGTTTTTGAGTAAGTTTTTTGGTCTGCCAAACATTTTCCGAAATTTGACGACAAGTTTTAAATCTTGATGCAGGCATATGAAGTTTCATTTGTTTTTTTAGCCATTGCGGATAACGGGAATCGAACCCATATCTCCTGCTTGGAAGGCAGATAATTTACCTTTAATCTATATCCGCCTAAAATTTTTTTTTATTTCTTCTCGCTTTTTTTTTCAAATCTCCATTTACATAGCAAATTAATATTAGGTTGATTATTGGTTCTTTTGAGCCGATGATCTTATTAAGATAAGGATGGATGTCTGAGCGGTTGAAAGAATCGGTCTTGAAAACCGAAGTATTGAGAATACCGGGGGTTCGAATCCCTCTCCATCCGTAAGTAGGGTAATTAGTTAACCTTTTTTAAAACAAAATAGCATGTAACCTTTACAGATCTTAACGTTGTGTAATTATTTTGCAGAATCAAGCAAAAAACAAGATATTCTCTTTATGAAAAAAAATATATAATCATTATTTATGATGATTCATTCAAGAAAAAGTAATGATCTTGAACTGGTGGCTCTGTGCTTGGTAGCCAGAAAATAGGGCAGTACCCTGAAGAGCTTGAGGAGATTTTTACTCAGCGGGACAGCGCGTATCGTGCTGTGGCTTAGCTCGAGGCGCAACATTGAGCCATGTTGCAAAACGCGCCACAGTGCACTGGACCGAAATATATAGATGTCATAATCTGTATAGTATTGGGTAAATCAAAAATTTGCATGTTTTTGTACATCACGCGCTCAACCACAATATAACAAAGACGACAATAAAAAATAACATAATAAAATCGCCAGTATACCAATCAAATGACCTACAAGATAAACTACCGGCACTAGTGGTTGACTGCGCGAAAGCAAAAAAGACCCGCTTCGCCCTTTTTCTTTCGACGCAGTCAAAAAGATACGATGCTTAGATAGTACACCCGCAAACGCAAAAAACAATATGACTTATGGATCATTAATAAATAAGCAAATCTAGTTTAGTTTATTTTTACAGTGACGAACCATGAGAAATAACTTTATCTATAGGCACGACTCAGAAACCATAAAACACGACCTAACCTACAGGGTTAGGCCAAATATGATGGTGTAAGTTCAATTCTAGTTTGACGAGAGGGCCTTTGACCCATTCATGTGACTGTGATTAATCGATCAGTAATAAAAAATCTGGCAATCCACGGGCCCTTGAGCTACCATCTGAAATGGTATTGAGGCCATTAAGAGAGTCTAATAACTAAAGAAAAGAAAAAAAAATTTCCACAGATTAAATCAAATTTTGGCGGATATGATGGAATTGGTAGACATGCCAGGTTTAGGTTCTGGTGACTATAATGTTTGTGGGGGTTCGAGTCCCTCTATCCGTACAAGTCGGAACTTCAAGTTCTGCGATCACCAGGCCTTTAGTCGTTCGGCTAGCCTACTATATAATTACTGTTTCTTAGTTAATACTGCTTCTTGAGATAGTATGCCACCAGCTATGGTAGATTGTCGAGCTGCACCCGGCATATTCGACTAATGGAAGTTGAATAACGAAGTGACCACAAATTTACGCGCAGATCAACCGAATAGAAATGAAGAATAAAGGTGCCCAATCCACAGTAAGCGTCAAGTATGACAATATTCTGAAGTGACGACGATAAAATAACATAATGAGTCCACGATTTTTCCTAGGTAATATAAGCTTAAAGCTAACCCTAAACTCTGCCCTTATCGCAAAACATAAGGCTATGACGAGAATTTCCAGAAACTTATCTTTCCTTAAATTATGATTATTCCCAGCGGAAGTTACGAGGCTCCAGAAACAACTATTTGTTTAGCATTATTATTTCCTAAATATATCATTGTGATATATTTGATATTAATATGACATGCATTTTCTAATCCTAACCTATTTGTGCGGAAGGGACCGCAGTGATCGCACTATCCTCTAATCACTGCGGTTATTTTTGTGTATCTAACGCCTAAAAACAGGCTTAGTAATTTGAGTGGTTAGGTTTAAGACCCATATCAAGATTAAGTGTAATCAGATTGCTTGATCTATAGATATAAATCCCTATGATGTTTTGAATTTTTTTATTAAAGATTTATGGCTGCGGCCCTCACCTAAATTCATACGACATTTGACAAAAAAAAGGTATAACTACTATTAGGAAATTTAGTATTCTATCATAAATTTGTAAATCAATGCATCTTTCACCTCGCATAGTATTTGTACTCTTGCCCCGTGGATCGAACACCAGTCGTGATCAAACTGTTTTTGGAAATTAGGAGAGAAGCCATGCTGCTTAATTGGCGAAAAAAGAATATACGTTTATTCATAAGAAGTGTGCTCAATTCATAAATCAGATTCTAAACTATTATGTGCTCTATTTATTTATTATGTATGCATAAGAAAACAGCTCAGGCTTAAAGTTATAGGTCCTTCATTCACGATATAGATGAATAATTTGATTATCAAAAAATATTGTATATTGTAAGAGAACCTAAGCAAATTAACCGCCCCTACGTTGTTCTGGTATGAGCCATTGGCAGAGTGGGAAGTTATTTCGTTTTTGTTTTAGGCGGGTGCGTAGCACTTTACAAACTTCGAAAAAAGGCCGTAGGTAGATTTTTTGGAGTATAGCCAAGTGGAAAGGCTTCGGTTTTTGATACCGACAGGCAAAGGTTCGAATCCTTTTACTCCAGATTTATGTAATTTTTTATTTTATACAAAAAATATATATATATTTTTTTTTCAATTCCAATCCAATCTATATAAAGCCAGCTGACGTAGAAAACTACACAAGCCTCCTAATGAAGCCAAAATAAAGCCTATCCAAATACAGAAAATGAAAGGTAGTTTCATTATGGTAATATACCAGCCTGTTTCAAAACTTCCAGTTCCAATTAAAGCATATAGATCCGTAAAAAGATTACTATGTATAGCCACTTTGGTAGTGCTTGTTTCTCGATTAGAAAAAGAAAATCTTTTTTCTGGGAACACAGTCAACCAAAGTGGGAAACTATGATGTTCGCGATTTCTCCATGATCTGTCACCATGGAAAAAAGTTGAAAAAAAATATATATATTTTTTTTCAACTTTTTCATTCTGGTACGAAAGCGCAGCAAGTGGCAACAAGTCGATTATGGCACGAAGTGATTCATCATAATCAAAAATGAATGGATTTTTTAAGGACGGTTTATAGATAATCAAATTACCACAAATGGAATGAAAGGTGGGTCCATGTAATTGATCAATACCTCGCAAACAACAATGCTCTCTTCCTATATGTAGTTCAGAACCTAAAGGCAATAATTGAGTAAACTGTCTCTTTTTTGTGTTGGTTAACCTAAGCCACAGCATGCCCGCAGGGGCTTGGCTTCCGAACCGTACGTGAGCCTACGGCCTCATACGGCTCTTCTCAAGGGGAACCTGAAAACCGAATAATAAATGAATAATAAAGCGGAAATTTACATAACATTCGCCTAAAAATCTTTTTTCCTGTTTATTCTGCTTATATGAACTCTCCACCATTCGTTATGCTGCGCCCTGAGTCCCCGCGTCGGCCTTTTCTTCGAGATTTACTTTACTAACGCGAGCAAAGTGAGCGTTTGCCCCGAAGGTCTTGTCTTTTCGGAAGAATCCTGTTCCCACTAGCTTACGGCCCGGCTGGCCTGCCAGTTTTACTGGAACTTAATGGGAATTATTCCGTTCCCTGGTTAGATTTTTGGATGTGAGATTTACTCCACGAGGAACAGTACGAACGTAGATGAATATCATCACGACCTCTTTTTCCGTATTGTTAGGAATGCTTAACGCCATTTTGCCAACTAGCGTTACCCGCGGCCTTTTTTGCCATTGGCAAGCCTCTCAGTGTGGTCAATACTGGGTGTTTTTGAGCAGCGAAGCTTATACCCATTCACATTAAGTTCATCCTAAGTCCTTGAACCTCTTGCACTAATTTGGGAAGAAGCCGTCTTCCTATCAAGGTTCAAGAGTCGACTGAGCATCTCAGCGGCGGGATTTAGAACCCGAATTCAACCAGAGTTCACGCCCACATGGCGTGAGCTTAAACACGAGATGGTCGCGCATAAGCTGCCGGGTCGCACGACAGAATAACACCCATAATAAAGATGCAAACTCCTCCATGTGAAATTTTCATAGTCATGGGAACTTTTCGAAAGTCATGACCAACATCCATCAGTCTTTTCGGTAAGGCGCGAACAATAAAAAATCTATTCCAAATATTTTCAAGGACGAAAGAATAAGCTTGCAAAAAAGCAAGCAGAGAATAAAAAGCAAAAATTTTGCTTTTCTCGTTGAAGCCGAAGGTTTTTGAAAATTGCAGCAAATAAATCAAAAATATTTTTGATTTATTTGAAAGAAATAAAAAGGAAAAATTTTCTTTCTTTTTATTTCTTTGTTTCTTTTTTCTGTCAGGCCAACAAAGCGCTTGGCGCTTTCTTCTCTGTGCCCGCTTACGCGGTTTTCTTTTCTCTTCCATTCCAAGCCTACGCTCCTCGTTTGCCCACGTATCGCGCCTATATTTAAATGATAAAAAAAATGTACAAAATAATAAAAAACAAAGCACACTACAGAAAGATTCTAAATATGACAAGTCTCCCATAAATTTAAAAATAAAAAAATTCGAAAAAAAAAAAAAAAAGAAAAAAAATGCATTTTTAGCTCTAGTTTTTGGGGAGCTTTTTTCAATTATGTTGAGTAATAAAATGCGTTTTGCTTTTACCAAAACTATCCTTTCTGTTTTCTCCATAGAGCGTATGAATCCCCTGGAATGTACATGAACTAGAAGCAATAATAAAGAGGTAAAAATAGGTATTATAGTACCATGAGAAAAAGGAGCACCTGTGGAAACATCTCTACTTACCAACCATTGAAATAGTATGGGTGCTGCCGTACCACAAAGCACAACCATAAACATAAGAAAAAAAAAAAAGTTCTGTAGTTGGACCATCTGCTCTATTTGTTTTTAGGATTTTGCTTTAAAGAAGAAAAGAATACAAGATAAAAAAACTCAAAATTGAAACAAAAAAATGATTCATTGGCAGGGCCGAAGGCTTCTCTTCTTCGGCCTTCGGCGAAGGCTTTGCGCCCCCGGTACGCTACCTCTGTAGCCATAGCTACTGGAAGGCGCCGAGCCTTCGCATAACAAATGACAGAAAAGCCAAAGGTTTCACCGTGTGGATTCGAAATGTTGCTAGCTTTTTCTCTCTTTGGCCCAAAAAAAGAGCTTTTTTTCTTTATGTATTTTACTTGCTTTGTATCCAATTAGTTTGTCATGGCCTTCTTCGTCCTCCATCAGCTTTGATAAACGAGTAAATTGACGCAAGTGCACGAATAGAGTACTTCGCCGCGAATACCATAAGATCCGGTTTACGGGTTTTGGGGTCCTCAGGCTTTGATTCAATGATAAATCAGAGAATGCACCAATTAGCCTAGTACTTGATTGCCGCTTCATTTGGAAAAAAAACATCAAAGATATGCTAGTAATGTTGAGGAAGAAAAACCATAAAAAGATTCCTCGTGTAGAATCTGTAGCAAAACTATGAACAGAAGTTAGCAATCCAGAACGTACGAAAAAAGTTCCTAAAACACGACATAGAAAAGTGACCATATTAAGAAACAAAGTCCAATAATTCAATTTAGGGAAAATTACTGAATGAATACAAGCTGTAGCTAATAGCCAAGGCATAAAAGAAGCATTTTCTACAGGATCCCAAAACCACCAACCCCCCCACCCTAATTCATGATAAGCCCACCAACTTCCTAGCAATATGCCTACAGTTAAAAAACACCAGCATGTCAAGATCCAAATTTGAATTTGTTTCCACCCATGGTATTGTGGGCCAGAGACCACTTTATTCGCGCTACGGGTCCAACCAAAATACAAAAACGCAGTATTTGCTTTATGAACAACACGCTTAGTCCACTGGCTCTTTGTAAGATTCAGCCGCTCTTTTGACCAAAGCGAAGAAGGCGACACCAAGTGCCGAAGCCCAAGCAGGCTTCTATTGCGTAGCAAGATGAAAGCAAAACTGGGATAAAGAGAACAGGTATTTTCAAATAGATTTTTTAGAATTTTCTTTGCATTCTCCTGAGTAATCAGCTTATTTGTTATGCGAAAGAAAGCATCAAAAATTTCGGCCTTGCTTTCCCTTCGCATTGGCAAATAGAGTGCAGAGATACCATTCATTATTTTGGCTAGACATAAGCAAAAACCGATAGCACTGGCGACATATCCTGCATAAATGCAGGGAGGATGTATAGCTAATATAGGATCTTGTAAAACAGGATTTAATTCTGCAAGTGATTTAGTACAAACAAATGAAATTCGAACAAAAGGATTGGAACTTGCTAATAAGAAAATAGAAAAAAATAAAGCAATGCCCATATAAATTCGCCGTTCATCAATAAAGGAAACTTTATTATTTGCATTTTGTGCCAAAAAGAAAAAATCTAAATTGTTACATAAGGCGTAAAGCAAAAAAAAAAATCTATATTTTTTTTTTTTCAACTCTTTCCCTTTTTTAAGCCTTATGGGCCTTTTATTTTCTTCTGCATTTACACCATCTTTTAACCTTTTATCCGAGAGCTCTTGAACGATACCTGAGGGCGCCGCTTGGGATTGGCTCTCGAGGGAGCTTTTATGATTTATGGTGCCAAACAGGTTCTGCAACAAATGATGTCTGAATTGTTTATTCTCTTTTTTTATGAAGGAAGCGGAGCGAAAAGCCACAAGCGGTCTGCGAAAAAAAAAGAGATTTTTGCTGCGCCCTCGTTTTGAAACATTGCAGGGTCGAACCCGATGACCCAAAAAAAATCCATAGAAACTTAGGATCCAACACCATAATAACAAACTGCCCTCATGATTAGACCATGTTCCTGATATTTTATAAAATAAAGGCGCATTAGCATTTGAGTTGGTAAATACATTGTAATTGAAAAAATCAGAAGAAATATAGCAAGACAAAATACCAAAAAAAGAAATAGTAAAGAGAAAAAAATAAAGTGAAATAGCCGCAGGTCTTTTGTTGTAAGTTAATGCGACAAAAATACTCAGTACTAAAAAATAATGGCCCAATTCATTATACATTTCAGTAAATTTTGCTTATAATTAGCAAAAAAAATAGATTTTTTTGCGTTTTTTAACGCAGAGCGTTGCTTTGCTTCCCTCAAAGCCTTGAACAACTTGCTTAAACCAATACTAAAAGTCCACCTTTCCTTAGGTGCTTTTGCTTGATCTATTGTCTGTATAAAAAGAAACCTGTTTTCTATTGTTGTTTTGCGGATTTATTTGACTTTTTACGGAAAAACTAGAAAAAGATAAAATAATTTGACGTGTTTCCAAAATAAAAAAAATCCCGCTTAAACAAAGAAAGCTAGTAAGGATTAACAGGATTGGAATGAGCATAGAAATATGTATTGAAGTACCAAATTGGCTAATGCTGGAAGGTTGATGCAATGTATTCCACCAGTTTACAGAAAATTTAATTATTGGTATATTTATTAACCCTATACAAATAAAAATAGAAGCGACGTCCACGGAAAACTGTTGAAAACGCAGTACACCTAAATAAATAAAGAACAAGATTAATACAGAGGTTAGACGAGCGTCCCACACCCAAAAGGTACCCCACATAGGTTTACCCCAAAAACCCCCGGTTAATAGGGTAAACAATGTAAACAAAGCACCTATTTTGGCGCCGCTTTTGGAAAATAACTGAAAAAGCGGATGTTTTGTTAATAAGAATAACACACTGCTGATAGCCATTGCGATATAAATAAGTAAACTCATCCAAGCGGCTGGAACATGCACATAGATAATGCGATAATTTTCACCTTGTTGAAAATCGGATGGTGCTACCCAAATACTTAAGTAAATAGCCATTGCTGCTAAGAACCAACAAAATCCAATGAGAATTCGTGCATAGCGAAAAGAGCATAACATGATCAAATAAGGTCGTAGTATTTCGAAATACATAGGGATTTTCTAACGTTTTATCATAAAATAATAATCCATCAATGGCCCAGCTAGAAAAAAAATATGGATCATTTCGTGCTAATTATTGAAAATTCGACAGCTTTTTTTTCTGCTTGATTTGCTCTTTGCTTTGTGGAAACCTGCCGAAAAAAAGCCAGCCCAGCAAAGAAACCAATTTTCTTCGCTGAGCGCTGCGCTTTGAAGCGCTTTACTAATAGGCCTTCCTAAGATATCTATAATGCGAAAAAAAAGAAGCTTTGCGCTCTGCTAAGCTGGATCATTCGCATCTGGGCCACCTAGAAATAGTTTTCTTACCCAAACTTCACCAAATCCCTGCTTTCTTCTTTTGCCAGAATTAGACAGTGTACAGGAGTCTAGTATAGAAAATAAATACAGAAGGAAAAGAATATATATATTCAAAAGAATATATATATATTCTTTTTTTGTTTGCTCCACAATATTTACGATGAGTGAGCCGGTATACCCGCAAAGGCAATCAATCCTATTGGCTTATCAACTTTTGTAAAGTAATTGAAACCAAAATAGGATAAAGAAATAAAAACAAAAGTAAATATCCCATTAAGAGAAGAACATGAAACCATTCTGTTTCGGTAGAAGCGCAAAAGATAATTAAAGGTAATAGAGTGGGTAAAGTGGTAAGATTTTGCAAACTGTTCCAACTATGAGATATTATTCCAAGAGCCAAACAAGAATGAATACCACACATAAGAGTAAATATCAGACTTCCTATAATAAGGGTGAACCAATTCATTTTGAGTTGATCAAATTGGTATAAAAGTTGTACCACTGGAAAAGTACCAAAAATACCACTTATTTGAAGAACCCAATGACCTACCAATTTAGAAAGTAATATTTTTTGCAAACAATAGCCGCTTGAACAATACAATTCGAGTGTACCATCTTCAAAATCATTCTGAAGAAAACGTTCGGGAAGAAAAGAAAACGATAAACAAATCCAAATTAGACCTAAATGAAAATGACATAAGAAGTCTTTAGAAAAGCCTATCATTAAGGGCATGACTACGATATATGACAGAAATAGAGAAAAAGTCGTTATTAGTGTAGATGAATTAAGTAAAATCTGTTGATAAAAAAGTTTTAGAAAGAGTTTCAAGCTTCTTTTTCTCCATTTTCAATCCGAAAAAAACAATCTAGAGATTGTTTTTTTAGCTAGGGCCTGCGGCCTCGACTTAAGGATTTTCGCGAGAGCGGCCAAGCACTTTGTGAAAGAATGACTGTTTTCGTAATCAAATTACAAAATAGATATACAAACTGTATAGAATCATCATTCACTGGAATGGGATAAGTTATTAATTTTTGTAATCTGTTTGAAATATTAGAATCCACCAAAGATACGATAGGTATTTGTAATTGATTGGCTTCAAGTATAGCCATAGAATTTTTATTTGCATTTATTATTACTAAACAATCTGGAATATCGTGTGTCATGATTCCTTCAAAACATTTTTGCATCTTTCTAAAATGCGGAAAAAAATCGAAGGGCGACGATATAGAGGCGTCTTTCAATTTGGAATGCGCAGAGAAATTCTGAAAGTGTTTTTGTACATTTTTCATATGTTTGCGATTGGTCAAAAATCCTCCAATCCATTTATGATTGATATAGCTCTGATTGGTTGTTTTTGCCATTTGTTGAACTATTTTATTATATTCTGGATCGGTATTTACTAATAAAAAATGGCCTTTTGCACGAATAATAGATTCAATAAAATTACAAGCCCTTCGTAAACAAATAAGTGTTTTTTCTAAATTAATAATAGCCATTTCATTTCTAAATCCGTATAAATATCCTTGAAAATCAGAAGTAGGTATTCGATGGCCCAGATATGCATTTGTACTTAATAATTTTTGAATAACCAACAAACTAGAATTGTACATAGTTCCTTTTTTTTATTTCTGTTTAGATAGCTCAGGTGGTTAGAGCAAAGGACTGAAAATTCTTGTGTCAGTGGTTCAAATCCACTTCTAAACACAATAGAGTGAAGCTTTCTATTAAAGAATTTTTAAGGAGTTCAGATCTTAAAAGAATAAAGTGGTCTGAAAGTCGATCTTGCAGTGGCTTTAAACAAAAGCATGCTTCGTTCCGGAGACTGCTTCACAAAAAAAAAAATATATATATATTTTACTTATCTTGCTTCTTATCTTCGATAAAAAGCAACCTCAAAGTTTGAAGGCCTTGCCAAAAGGTCGCGGGCGCTTAGCTGGTTGTTGCCTGCACTGTCTGTGTTGCAGATGGCGGGTAAGTATAGAGGTTGATCAAAGTTTTTGACCTTCCTTAAATAAGAAAGTGCAGTACTTGTAAAGAAACGGTAGAATTTAAAGTAGGCTAAGGACGGATTTGAACCATCTTTCTAGGATTTGCAATCCAATACATTACCTTTATGTTACTTAGCCATTTTTTTCTATTTTCGATATAAAAAAAATGAATGAAAGGCCACAGTCTTCGCAGCCCCTTAGGCCTTATTCGTTAAGAGCCGCGTGTGTATTCACGCAGCGACGATATCGGACTCTTTTTTTGCGAGATAGGCTAACTGGTGATAGAAAATGGATGATATCAACATAAAAAAATCTATACTTTTTTTTTCGTGGCTTCGAGCAAAAAGCCGTATGACACAAAACTATCATGTACGGCTCTGGAAAAGGACACAACAATAGCAGCCCGAATTTCGCCCCACTCTCTAGCAATTACTATGTAATTGCATTCCTCATGAAACTGAGTATGAGGGCGCAGCGTGGTCTGAAAGCCTCTCTAAGCAGATGAATCAGGTTAAAAAATAAGTACTAAAAAAAAGAAAAAAAGCAACATGAGCTTTACTCAACTATTTCCCCAATATAATTCTAGTTTGAATCCATTACGCGGAAGCGCTATACAATGTTCAGTTAAAAAATTACGACAAAACATTATATTGGTGAATACAGGGCTGAAAACTCCAATAATTTGTTTCCAACATGAGCTGAAAAGAGTGCCAATCACTAAGCAAACGAGGTTTATTTTGGGAATTGAAGATGTGGAAGTGTTTGGTGAACCAAAAATGCTTTTGTCAAAACCGCTAGAAAGAAAATGGAAAAGCAAACTAGTTTGGACTGAACTAACTAAAATTTGGCGAAGTGACCGGAATTTGATCAAAGGGTTTATTTTGAATTCAGTCAAAGGAGGTTATGCGGTAGCAATCGCAGGTCATATAGCTTTTCTTCCAAAGAGTCTTCGCAGAAATCGAAAAGTATTTCATAGTCAATGGAGAATCTTCTCCATTTTGAACATGAACTCAAAAATTGGCAATATCGTAGTAAAAGAAATTGGTGATGGCAAACTAGATTATTCTTCGCCAGCAAAACCGCGTCAAAAACAAGTAAAGCGTTTAGGCACAAAGCGGAAACACTTGCAAAACACGAAAAAAAACACATTTTTTCATAAATATGAAAAGACCGAAAAAAAAAAAAAGAAAAATTTCAGTTTTATTCCTATGGTCTTTACGACCCAAAAGACCAAACAAAGCTTAAAGCGCTTAGGCCCAAAGCCTCAAGCCCACACTGAGAAAACGCATGAAAATACGGAACGATCCATCACAAATAACGTATCTAGACTCAGAGATCAAGGCCGGGCAAGGAATTAAAGTTTGTTGGTGTGTTAACGCAGAGCAACTAAAGAACTGGGTTTGAAGAAAGGATGGCATGGAAATGACCAATTAGTGTGACTACAAGCGATTTATCATTGCCCCATATACCCATGTGGAAACTCGATACCTCGATGATGGAATGGATAGTAGTGGAAATATTAGTAGCTTTTAGTTAACCTATCTATTTATCATTCTATAAGCTTAAAAAATCTTTTTTTTCGTCCAGACTCCAAAACAATCGTGGTGTTCGCTTCGTGTTATGTAGAATACTAATAACAAAATATATATATATATATTTTAATCATGATTCTAGTTTTTTCACCAATTTTTCCTTCTTCAATTTCTCATGAAAATCTGCGGCCCGTTTGGCAGGTTTTGCTTAAAGAGCTTTAACATTAAGGGCTCAAAGAAGAAAACAAGTTTTCTTCTCTCGTGATTCAATAAAAGTATTTGAATCAGCAAAGAAAAAGTAAAAAAAATGCCTCAACTAGATCAATTTACCTATTTAACGCAATTTGTTTGGTTATGTGTTTTTTATATGGCCTTTTATGTATTATTATATAATGATGGATTACCCAAAATAAGTCGCATTCTCAAATTACGAAAACAGCTGATTTCGCATCAAAATGTAGGTACAGAGCCGAGCGATTACAGTGTTGAACAGGATGTTGTTTTCAAAGAATGCTTTGATACCAGTATATCCTATCTGTACTCAGGTGTATCTGGAGCATCCAAGTGGTGTAACGAAATGGTAAAAAGCTTAAATGCTAATCAATTAAAACAACTGAATAAATCTTATGTATGTTCCTTGGGAGAAATTAGTGTCTCACAAGTAATAAAAAAAAACGCACTTTCAATTATGAGTCCCTCTACTTATCATATAACTTCTTTAGCGTCACGTCAAACCGCAGCTCTTAACAAAATCTATGTTTTACGCGGACAAAGGAACACCCTAGTAAATATCAAGAACGGACCAAGAAAAAAGAAAAATACGAATGCGTGAATTTATTATATTTGCTATTTTAATTTTTAGTGTTTTAAGTTCAAAACAAATCTTAATTTATAATGAAGAAATTATTGTAGCTTTAAGTTTCGTAGGTTTTGTTATATTTAGTCAAAAAACCTTTGGTGAAACTTTAAAAGCTACTTCTGATGCGCGAAGCGAAGCTCTTCTTTCAGAATTACAGCAATTGATGAGTTCTCAAGAAGCTCTGTTGTCCGAGTTGAAGAAACAGCATGAATTACGTAGTATAAGTTTGCGTTCAAGTACGCAAATGATTGGAGAATCTTGTATAAATGATCTGCTTACGCGCTGCGCACCTAAATGCAAACAGACAGTGCAAGCTGTGTTATGCCAACAAGTAGAGCAAAAGTTGAAAACACTGTTAGCTATTCAAGAGCAGTCTCGCAGCAGTTTACAAGAGAAGATAGTCACCTGTTTTCGCGAAACAGTTTGTGACGAATTTCGCTTTTCTAAATTGCGAAAACATCAGTCAAAACTAGTTCAACAAAGCATGGTATTATTGAAAGATGGAGTTCTGAAATGAACAATTTTGCACAAAGATGGCTGTTTTCCACGAACCACAAAGATATAGGGACTCTCTATTGCATTTTTGGTGCCATTGCCGGAGTCATGGGTACATGCTTTTCAGTACTAATTCGTATGGAATTAGCACAGCCTGGCAATCAAATTCTTGGCGGAAATCATCAACTTTATAATGTGTTAATAACAGCTCACGCTTTTTTAATGATTTTTTTTATGGTTATGCCTGCAATGATAGGTGGATTTGGTAATTGGTTCGTCCCGATTCTTATAGGTGCACCTGATATGGCATTTCCACGATTAAATAACATTAGTTTTTGGTTGTTACCACCGTCACTGTTACTTCTCTTAAGTTCTGCTTTGGTAGAAGTGGGCGCTGGTACCGGATGGACGGTCTATCCGCCGTTAAGTGGTATAACCAGTCATTCTGGAGGATCTGTGGATTTAGCCATTTTCAGTCTTCATTTATCGGGTGTTTCCTCTATTTTAGGTTCTATCAATTTTATCACTAGTGCGCTGTGCGAGGCTCGTTTTCAGTGAGGACTAATATCCATATTCCTACATGTATGTCTGACTTTCTTAAAGAAATACATGCAGCAGGCCAATGCGGCATTTTGGGTTAATAATCCATCATGTTTGCGAGCAGTTGGTCAATGGGGAGGCCAAAGGGGACTGCCCTCCTTGGTGGTATCCTTTAAGCAGGGTAGTAAGGGTTAGGTTAACCAACTTGATACACACTCGCTGCCTTGAAAAGGCTACATATCCCAAGCAAAATACGTCAATATATGTGTGGTAGAGTAACCCAGGAACCAATACCAATCTGGGCGAAAGCTTTGACTGATGTAGTGAATGGTCATAGTTGTTGGACAGCCACGAGTGATTCTAACATAGGAACCGGCCTGAGCAATCAAGCAAGTGCGCAAGGACCTTAAACTACTGAAGGCTTTGACAAAGGTCAAAAACAAAACACGAAAATAGGGCAACCACGGGAAGTAACCGCTTCACATCATCCGACAAATGATGCGCGGGCTCAGAGGTCTCATAGTAGCAAGAGGAAGGAAACCAACCCAGCCAGAAAACAAAGGTGACTAGTCAGAAAACGATCCATAGTTCTTTTTCATCTGTTTCGGGCAAAGAAAGTTACTCTTGCAGACCTCTTCAAACAAATCGGAAGAATGGTTAACAAAGCGACGCCCGTACATATGTTAAGTAAGATAGTAAACAATTGTAAAAATAACCAGGGACGCTATAATGGACTGAGAATAATTCTATCGGATCCTAAATTTCTGGTTTACTGCTATGAAAGTATCCAAGGTAAGCCTGGGGACATTACTCGTAAAACCAGCTTTCTTGGCTTTGTGGAAAAAGGTTCAGATGCCCCAACCCCTTCTACTTCTAGATTGCATGGGAACTGGTTTTTTAAACTCGCAGATACGTATACGCAAAGGCCGAATCATAAATGAATCTGCGCCAAAGGTAATCAAAAGATAAGACTATCACATCCAGATATCCATCATCCTGGCCTAATTAATAGGACTGCCCAATTATTGTGGTGTGGTTGATAAAAAAAATCTGCAAAAAGTTATATGGTTCTTAGTTCACTCATCCAAAGCCGGCTTGAAAATCGAAGTTCCGAACTGGGTTCAATAAAATTGGAGCTAAGCTTCAATGCCTTAATACTTAGAGTAGCCTGACGATTCCAAATAACTATAAGGTTCTACATGATTACAAGGTAAACAGCTACTCCAAATTAGGTTATGCAGGTTTAGTAGACCGAAAAATTTTACGAGTCTGGGTTAGGTCGGATTTGTGCCATCTGCGGTGATAGGAATATGGAAATAAATCATGTAAGGACTGTTTTAGACGTTTAAGTAAAAATTAGAATAAGAAACTGAGGTTACCTGATTGCCCAAAGCATATAAACGAAAGTAGATTCCATTATATAAAGCTCACCACGAAGCGTATCATGCAAAGAAGCTAGGAAATGCAGATAATATCATACTATCAGTCCTAGGCCTCTATTAAGTAACACATCCTTTGAGACGCACCTGATACAAGAATCTCAGCAATTGAAGTTTTCCGAGTGAGAGCTGTATGACAAAAAATTGTCATGTATGGTTCGGAGGGCAGCATAGACTGACCCCTATCTATTTTTAACATGCGTGGGCCAGGAATGACCATGCATAGATTACCCCTATTCGTATGGTCCGTATTAGTGACAGCATTCCTACTTTTATTATCTCTTCCAGTATTGGCAGGTGTATTTGCGCCTGACAAGGCAGCGATGTCTTGGTCGAATTTGACTATATGCTGGGAACTCTGCAAAGACGATCAGCAGGGAACGAACCATGATGGTTCGCCCTCAGAGACTATACGCCAAACATCTCTGGTCAAACCTACTTTTGCCATCCAGGCAAACAAAAGCTTGATGCCTATTTGGCCGGCTTGATTTAAAGTGATGGGTGCATGATCCTAGTGTTTGCAAATCCTTTGGCCTCGTGGTCAATGCGGGCTAAAAAAAAGGATATTGTGCGCATCAAAGCGGGTATGATTAACAAAAGATGAAGATATAGTCCAAACTGCACCACAACGGCATGAAAAAAATCGATTTTTATTGTGCTCCATTGACCAAAAGTGTGTGAATAGATTGGCAATTACCATGTTATTAACTGATAGGAACTTTAATACAACCTTTTTTGATCCTGCAGGAGGAGGAGATCCAATATTATACCAGCATCTCTTTTGGTTTTTTGGTCATGGGCGCGATTGCGCCAATAGAAAAGGTGGTACGTTGCCCTTACAGCGCTACCTAAGCGAGCACAGCTGTTCTGTGCCTCAAATAAACTATCTGCCTGGAATGCAGATAACTGGCAATGAGGTGGGATGTTTGGGAGTCGATGTCATGAGAAAGGTAGAGGATGGTGCCAGAAAAAGAAAAAAAGGCCCTTTTTCTTTTGTTTCAGTTTCAAACTCTTTTAGGTTAGACCCCGGTAATAGTAGGGATCTTTTGGGATTGGAGTGTGCCCTCTTTTCTCTCAAGGGTAAGATTTCACACGTTGCGTGCAAGAAGCCTTCGGCCCTTGCCCGGGCGGACCACTCGAGACCCAACATCTTTCGAAAAGACAGATATTCTATTGGTAGCGTTGCCCCTGTGGTGGAACTTTTTTCAAGAGCCGAAATGGGCATTTCCATTCAACTGGACATTGTTGATATATCCAAGTCAATGATGCTATCACAGGGTGAGATGAGACGTAAGGCTATACACAATAACATGTGGGTAATGCTGAAACGTTTGACGTGGAAAGAGAGACGTGGCTTCTCTAATGGCTCAGGATCTCCAGACAGTCTCTTCACTGAATGGAAGGAGACCCGAAAAAAATCACGAATTATCGCCAGGAAAGCCGCGGTCATCATGAACGAGGGTCGGTGGCCAATGTTGGGAAAGAAATTTACAGCTATCCATAAATTAGTAAAGAACCAACAAAGGATCCTCTCTCTTTTAGCAGCTTCCCTGGGACTCGGAAACCCACTCCTGAAAGACTGCATGCTTGAAATCTGTACTCAATTAACCTCTCGAATAATTGCCGTAGATAATTTATATTATACTTCTGGAAGTCGAACTGCGGGAGTCGATGGTAAAATACTAGAAGCTTCTTCCCAAATCGGTCTAGTTCGTCGTATCTTTTGGATTAATCTAAAAAACTACAAGAGCTCACCCGTTCGCCATGTTTCCATTTTTGAACCAAAAAATGGTGAAAGGCTGCTAAAAATACCCACAATATTTGACAGGACCGTCCAGCACTTGTTCAAACTAGCTATTGAACCTGTAACAGAACCCTTTGCTGACAAATATAGCTTCGGATCTCGGAGGGGAAAATGTGCACACATGGCGATAGGTGAAATTGCTTACATATTAGACACGAGAAGGCAAAGAGTACGCAAAGTTGGCAATAAGAAAATGGAACAAAATAGTAAAAAGTTTGTTTCCAAATGGGTAATTGAGGCTGATATAAAAGGCTTCTTTGGCCAAATATTTTACCAATGGATCTTAGAGAATTTTCCCATGCCTAGTAGTACAGAAATTGTACTCGAGGAATGGCTTAAGAGTCCAATTGAATATCAAGGGGAACTTGAAGTCTCGTTCCGCGGTGTCATAAGTCCTTTAATCGCGAACTTTGCCCTGGATGGCTTAGAAAAGAAAATAACTGGCGGACACCGGACCACTATGACTGATCCTGGAAGGACAGAATGGATGCAAAGGAAAGGCCATAGTTATCTCTTTAACCAGACCCGAAAAACAGACTCAGTCCGCCTTATCAGGTATGCTGATGACTTTGTCATTATTACTGATGATGAGACATTAGTGGAACGACTTTTTGAAAAAGCAAAAAGTTTCCTGGCGGAACGTGGCCTCCAATTGTCTTCAGAAAAAACCCGCATATTCCCGTGGAAGATCGGAGAGAGACTTAATTTTATCGGCTTCATATTCCACAATATCGATCGGGCTCGCTCTCATAGCCAAGTCACTTCCTCATGTAAGGTGTTCACTCGTGGGGGCCTCTACGTGTATCCTAATCCTAATAGGATAATGTTGCTGAAATGGAAAATAAAAAATGTCTTTTCTGAAAATATAGACCTGCGGCCTTATCAAATGATCAAATTGCTAAACCCAATTCTTCATGGTTGGGGCAACTACTTTGGAATTGGCAACTTTCTTCATACCTTCAGTCTGCTGGATCACTGGATCTGGCATAGAAGCTGGCGATATTTACATCGTAAATTCTCTAAAACTCCTCGACCCAGACTGGTTTCCCGATTCTATCAGGGGGTGCCCTCTCCCCGTGGCAGACTCTGGGATTTCCATGCTACTTGGACCGAGCCCAGTGTAGATGCCAAACGCCATTATGCTGACGTGATATGGATAACACTCCTTGCGTCTATGGTAAAAGAAGTTCCTGCTCATATGTTTCGAGCATCTTGTGATCTAGGTAATCCTTTTGTAGATTCAACCCCTTTTGATGAATGGAATCTTCGGATTCAAAGCTATCGGGAAATTTTGGTGGACGGGAAAGGTAATGAATTTAGCAAGCTATTCATCCGCCAGAAAGGTATATGTCCCGTCTGCAATCAAGGCTTAGGTTATTTGACTAGCTCTAATTTAGAGATTCAGGACCTGCGGCCTTTTTATAAGAACTCGGAAGTGCCTGGTGATGGGAATTTGTTGCACAAATCCCTTGTGCACTCTTGGTGTCTTGTTACAGAACATGCTTGAGGATAGACTACATAGGTTATGGGCATATTCCGCGAAGAGCCCAGTGCTTTGAGAGGAGCTCGCTGGGTTCTGTGGGGGGCTTTGCTGGGAACGGCAAAATCTATCCCGATCCTGAGGTCTATATTCTAATCTCGCCAGGATTCGGTATCATTAGTCATATCGTTTCTACCTTTTCAAGAAAACCCGTATTTGGTTATCTAGGCATGGTTTATGCCTTGATCAGTATTGGAGTTCTTGGATTTATTGTGTGGGCGCACCACATGTTTACCGTAGGCTTAGATGTTGATACACGTGCTTACTTCACTGCGGCTACCATGATTATTGCCGTGCCTACTGGAATAAAAATTTTTAGTTGGATTGCTACCATGTGGGGAGGTTCAATACAATACAAAACACCCATGTTATTTGCTGTAGGATTTATCTTTCTGTTTACTGTAGGGGGGTGCGACGTGCTAACCGGAATGGATGACGTTTACTTCGCCATAACCCCAGAAATGGCGACAGACGGACGTATTCTCTCTCCAGTTGACGTGTAGGGGAGACCCCAGAAGCAAAGATGAGTAGGGTGAAAAAACCCCTCCTTTGGGGGCTTCCGAAAGGTGGTACCCTAAAAAGGCAACGGAAGGAACCAAAAACAACGAGGTAATTTGCACTAACGGGAGGCGAACCCGGTGGACCCCTTGCCGGGTCAACGCGTCAACTCTCTCGAAAATCTCGTACGTGGCCAAATGGCAGTAGGGTGCAAGCAATTCAAGGCTCAAGTAAGCCTCGCCCGCTATGAAGGACTTGAGGTTCCCAATCCCAACACCTAACCGGATGACGCCATTTCTGTCAAGCACGGGACAGCAGGTGACCCACCACTTCACTTTGCTGAGGAGGCCCTCGACAAATGAGGTTTGGAAAAATATTTTTGCTATACCCTTGCTACGCGGGCCAGGCGCACAGGCGTGTGAGGACTTCACTAGTCAGGCGGATAACTAACCTGATAGCGAAAGAACTGCATTCCATTCTCAACAACGACAAAAGCAACCTTAACAACAACCTTAACCCTTGCAGATTTCTATTTCAAGGAGACCTGATCGAGTTGGCATACAAATGTTTTAGTCTTCGACCCTTGCATTTATTTAGCCCACGGTGTCATCGGAACTGGACTGCAAAAACACCACTGAGCTCTGAAAGGGCATAGAACAAAATACTACGGCAACATCGACCATTTCATTTTGGTAAACCTGTTGAAAAAGAGATAGGAGACTTATACGATTCGTTTCGTTGGCGCGTTGAGCAAAATACGAGAGGACTACAAAGGCTGAATCCTAAGAGGAATATGCAACTACTATTCGTTCGTTGATAAGTTCTACCAATTAACAAATGAAATGAAACTCGTCATCAGGAGCTGCTGTGTTCGCACTCTAATCATACTAAAAAAAGCAAACGCCTTACAACTACAATGGGACGGATTAAAACAAGAGGCCGCAGGCTTCTCCAGAAGTGATATATCAACATCATTTTCCAGGGAAAGGAACTCGGAATTAAGTCAGAGGTGACTTTCTGGTGTTCTGCAGTTATAGAAGTCCGAACCAAGACAAGAAGAGCACACAAGTATGTTGGAAAACCCCAACCAAAAAGCTTGGTCCCGCTACGCCTCTTTTCAAAAGGCTACGCGGCAGATCTATACTGGACGATACCAGATGCCTAGTCAACAAATCCGGACCAATAAAGAGGACACAACAATAGCAGCGCAAGTTGAGCCAACTCGACAAGAACATCTCACAGATAAACGAGATGATGACCAGACTAAAAGCTCATGAAACTGAGAAAGTTGTTGAAGGGGCGCGGCAATATATAATATAATATAATATATGTTGCGCCCTTGCTGCCGCGTTATTCTCTGACTACACTTGCCAAGCTCGAGCACGAGAGAGCCGACCACGGAAAATACTTTTTCGGGCTCTCTCTCCTCGATCGAAAAGATAAACTCAGAGGGAAAAAAAGGAAACCGGAGAGGCACCGCAGCCTCGTTCGACACGTCGGTACAGGCTATGAAACCCGTGCCAAGTCGTGAGAGAATTAAACGCGCGGGCAAGCCGTATGATGGGAAAACTATCATGTACGGTTACGAGAGAGGTGCACTAAAAGCGCAAGGGAAACCCAAAATTGGCCCCACGCGAGTAAGGGCACCTACTCTACTCTCACTGGAATAGTATTGGCCAATTCTGGGCTGGACATCGCTCTACATGATACTTATTATGTGGTTGCACATTTCCATTATGTTCTTTCTATGGGAGCTGTTTTTGCTTTATTTGCAGGATTCTACTATTGGATAGGGAAAATAACTGGTCTTCAATATCCAGAGACTTTAGGTCAAATTCATTTTTGGATCACTTTCTTTGGTGTGAACTTGACTTTTTTTCCTATGCATTTTTTAGGTCTTGCAGGTATGCCACGTCGCATTCCAGATTATCCAGATGCTTATGCTGGATGGAATGCCTTTAGTAGTTTCGGCTCGTATGTTTCTGTAGTAGGAATTTTGTGTTTCTTTGTAGTGGTTTTTTTTACTCTAACCAGTGAAAACAAGTGTGCTTCAAGTCCTTGGGCTGTTGAACAGAATTCAACGACACTTGAATGGATGGTCAAAAGCCCTCCGGCATTTCACACTTTTTCAGAACTTCCGGTTATCAAGGAAAGCATTTAGACGTCTTAGCAGATGGTGCCACTTAAGCACTTACCCGCTCTGCCCTCGTTGGACAACGTCCATTGGGGGGGCGGAGCCCCGCCTCGCCCCGAAAAGGAATGGCAAAAAGATATTCATTTAACAAGGGGCCCTGAAAGGGCCGCCAAAACTAATTATGACGTTAATGTAATCAATTTCTCAATTAATTGGAATATGGCAACTCAATTTGTTATGCTGGAGAAAAAGAAGACGATTAAATAACGAGGACAGATATTTGAACAGTTATGGCAAGAATGTATAGGTTGCCAATGCTTCTGACGTATTCATTAATATTAAAGGAGCACTCCGCATACGGTGCATAGAAGAGTGTAGAACGAATAAGCTGTCAAACAAACAGCAGAAATTACTACTCGCTTCGACAAGAACCAAGACCGAGCAAAAACTACAGAAAATTTTTGATAAATGACCAATAAAAAAAAAGATAGTAGAAACAAAAAATACTAAAAATGAAGAGCACTGCTTCTTAATCGTGTCGCCAGTATTTATTATATTGCCTTTATAAGATAGGTTGGCATAATTTAGATAATTAATGAAAGAGACAGATAGATAATTAATGCTGACGGTGACGTAGATTACTGGCGAAACTTGAAAATAACGGGAATCCGCTCTTGATGGAAAAATTCTAGATATGACATGAATTTGCGGGAGCTAGATAGGAAGATATCTATATCTATTGTTATTCACAGTTGCTATCAAACAACTCCAACACTGCAGGATTGCTGCAGATTGTTCACATAGAGAGAAATGAAATAGGAATAGTAGTTGGTAACACCTACAACACTTCTCTCTTTTCAGAGCCGCATCCTACTGGGCTGCTAGTTTTCTTCGCCTAATCTAAGCCAACAAATTTTCTTGTAACTTTTCTCTTTGCGTTTTTCATTATCTGAGCTTAGATTAGAGGCCAAAGGTTTCTCACGAAGAAAAAAAAGGGCGTGAGCGGCCATAAAGACATCAAAAAATATATATATATTTTAGTTTAACGTAATTACTCGTACTAGACGAGCCAACGTACAATGTATATTTTGATGTGCATATCAACTGCCAGGGGAATTTCTATAAAAACATTTGGGTATAGCAGGACTTGAACCTGCGACCATTAAGTTAAAAGCCTAATGCTCTACCAATTAAGCTATACACCCAAAAAAATATATATATATTTTTTTTTATCATTATGGAATTTGATGATGATAAATTAGTAAAAAACAACAATGACCTGCGGAGCAAAAAAATATATATATATTTTGGGAATTCAAAGCGCAACATGTTACGCATTCATTTCAGTCTAATTTTATTACTTTGGTTTTCTAGAATATAGGCTTAGTAGGACTCGAACCTACAATATCACCGTTATGAGCGGTGCGTTTGAACCAATTAAACTATAAGCCCTGGATTCGATATGCTAGTAAGCATATCGAATCAAACGTAACCTGTCGCCCTCGTTGACTATAGGTATAAGAGGCTGGGAATTAGATGAAAGAGGCCGCTCAAAGATTAGTGGCGTAGAATAACGCGGAAGCATTTGGTAAGTTAACAACGACCGAGGGCCGCCGCAGGCGCGCGGCCGAAAAAACGAGAATCTAGACCCGCGGCCGCTTCGCGCCTTTGGTCTTCGGTCCCATCATCAATCGAAAAGCACGCGAAG